TACTACAGTATCATATATATATATAATTTATTACTCTTTCCCTTTTTTTGGATTATTTTTTGTTTGTTATTGTCTTCTTTATTATATTTCTTTCGAATGAATCGAAAATTCCAGAGTATATCTTTTCACGGGTCGAACCAAAAAAAAATAAACTTCGAATATTTCCCTCTTTACTTTACCCTTATCCGGCAGAAAAAAAAAGGAAAATTCCCTATTTTTTTGTCCATGTCCCTAAATTAAATATTAAATAATAGGAGACTTAAATGAAAGTCCCTTTCTCGCATTCGCTCTCCTGCATCAATATGGAAATATTTGGTACATGAAGCCATGATCTGATATCTATATCGAAATCCTATATAGATATAAACTGATCTTTTTCTGGAATCAAAGAAAGATATTGAAAAATATATTGCTCTTGTGACTCGGAAGAAATGGTTTCTCTGTGGAGGAAGGGAATAGCGATTTATTCCTATGGAGCATCCAGGAACAAGAAGATTCAATCGGAAATATCGACAAATTCTTGCGTGGTCCAAGGAAATAAAAAAAAGGGCCCGCTTCTACAATTTTATCTCTATCCAATTTGAATATCAGAATAGCTGATATAGTCATGATTCAATGGGTCAGGTCCACTTACTTTTTCTTTTCTTGATTTCTAATTTTTCCGATGGATTTAATTGGAACAATGGAGAAGTAGTAAAACTTGGGTTTGTCGATTCATAATTGAGATTGGGTATTATCTCGAATATCCATGTCCCGGGACCAAAAATATAAATAATGAAACATGAGGAGGAGTATAGCCTGTAGTGACATAGTAGTCCTCCTAATAAGTGGGATTCCTTATTATCATAATGAACAAATGTTCAACTTTATACCTATAACTCATTAGAATGATAACTCATTATGCGGTCCGTTTACCTTTTTTTTATTACAAATATCAATAATATCTCTATTCTCCGATGAAAAATGAAGACTAAGGCGGGAGCTTCGTGGAAAAAGCCCTTTATCGGATTTGAACCGATGACTTACGCCTTACCATGGCGTTACTCTACCACTGAGTTAAAAGGGCCATTTTCTTCAATTCATGAAGAGGCCACTAACCACTATGAGTCTACTGCATGTATCTATGTATAGACTATATGTACATATATACATGTATGCATAGGGGGCTCATTCAAGAACAAGCCATTTGATTTACCTAGGAAGTTCTAGGGTCAAATCAAATGATTATTTATATTTGAGAAATATCAATGCAATGAATTGTTTCGCTCCTAATTGCTTTGCTTTTATTGACCCATCGAGGCGAGATTCACTTGATTGATACATGTACCAATCCGACATAGATCCAAAATATTTCATCGAATCATGTGATGAAGGATTCGACTCGTACCCTGAACTGAATTCTTATAAAAAAAAAAGAATCTTTTCGATTACTTGTCAATCCCTTCCCAGATTTACGAGTTCTACATCACCTTTTTGAATCAATCAAAAAAAAATTCTATCATTTCGGAATTTCCTGGCTTAGTGTTAGTGAGGCATATCTCGTCTTAACGATGAGCGAATCAATGAGTGAAAATTGAAGAAAGGGGGTTTGACTTTTTTTTTGTCGGACAAATCCCCGCTGAGGGGATCCTATACTTCGTCATATATATATGATGGTTCATGAATGAACAATCCAAAAATTCTATGTAATTGTGGAAGCAAGAAAGATTCTTCGGATCTAGTCATGCCATTACATTATATTATATTGACAATTCCAAAAAACTGCTCATACTATGAGCATAATATGACGGCGATCGGGCAGGTATGCCCCTATCGTCTAGCGGTTCAGGACATCTCTCTTTCAAGGAGGCAGCGGGGATTCGACTTCCCCTGGGGGTAGGGTATTACGAAAGGAAGTTGATCATGGATTATCAATAAGCCTAGAATTGATTCTTCCTGGGTCGATGCCCGAGCGGTTAATGGGGACGGACTGTAAATTCGTTGGCGATATGTCTACGCTGGTTCAAATCCAGCTCGGCCCAATAATTCGCCGATCCATGGGGATGATATAACCAATTTGTCCTCCAGAAATGCCTGATATAGAGGAATAAATAGTCCATTTTTTCTGCTATATCCCTATTTCTTTGTTCATTTGTTCCCACGCGTTCTGATCTTTCTAACGATCTAGATTAATAATCTTTAAATAGAAGAAGGAGTAAAGAAAAAAAGAGTCCTTTTTTTTTTTCATTGAAAGATTGATTATCTTATCAATCGATGTGGCAATAACCACAGGATTACTAGTAATCCGTGTCACCCTCACTATAGTTCATATCCATGTGAATATCAATCACTCGTGTTTCTGGTAAAACACGGCAATTATAAATATAAAGAAATTATAAGAATATGTATGAGAATATGTATGCTGTATAACTCATTTCCCTGGGATTGTAGTTCAATCGGTCAGAGCACCGCCCTGTCAAGGCGGAAGCTGCGGGTTCGAGTCCCGTCAGTCCCGACCTAG